TATAAAGTGGGATTATTTATTATTAGGGGATGGAAAAGTTGTGGGGTTTTGTTAGGAGGGGAAAAATTTTTGTGAAATTTTACTAACACTGAAATTTGAGTTATATTTTTGTGGACTACTAGAAGAAATGAAGAAGGTCTTATGAAAAGAGAGATTGTTCTTTTTTTGATGTTTTTGGGGTTTGGCATCAAGGG